TACCCTTTAACAGATTTTTTACTAGTCTCATTCAAGTTTTAAAGTTTAGGTGTATTTTTTTTTCAAGTTTTACTAAAAAAAGACTCAATTTATTAGGCAAAAGTTTACAAGTTTTATTACATGTAAATAAAATATAGAATGACTACAATAAAGGTATTTTAGGTTCTTTATTTCTTTTGATTTCTATCCCATAGCAGATGAGATATAAACAACGAGAACTAAGAGTTCCAAACCAAAAATTTTTGGTTTTACAAATAGTGTATGGCAAAATTTTGTTATTTCGAGTCATTTTTGATAAAATTTTCACGGATCTTTGATGTATCTAGATTTCTATTAAGAGAATCTTTTAGAAAAAAAAATAAATAATGAATAAGATAAGAAATAATAATTCGTTTTGAACAATAGATGTCTTTCACATCCAACTATAACAATGACTAACTTCTTCTTTTTTAAATGGCAGTTCCAAAAAAACGTACTTCGATATCAAAAAAGCGTATTCGTAAAAATATTTGGAAAAGGAAAGGATATTGGGCGGCATTAAAAGCTTTGTCATTAGGGAAATCTCTTTCTACCGGGAATTCAAAAAGTTTTTTTGTACGACAAACAAATAAGTCCTAAAATATTAGATTGGAATAATTTTGAATGGATTTGACTAAAAAAATTGGATCAGTAATTTGTTAATTTAATTTTAAAATTAATATAAAATTAACAATTGGCAGTTCCTATTCTAATCAATATGAAATAGACTCTTAATCTTATAAAAAGAAGACGTATTCTTCATTTCTAAATTATAAAAATAAAAAAGAATATAATAAATATATATAAGATTTTTTATTTTAGTATATTTTCATTCATATTTTGGTGGTGGGGAGTCTTCTTTTCCCCATCGACCTTTACAAGAATAAATAATGAAAAAAAAATTATATTTATCAGGAAGGGCAGATAGAATATTTTTAGTTCAAATTAATTAATTGTTCAAACTAATCCATTCCGTGTTAAAGATTTTTGGATCACTTTCTGACTTCTTAATTAATTTAATTTCTTATATATTATACTATTAAATTAAATAAATTTATTTTCCATATATATCCAATTTTCAGCCCAATCAATAATCAATAAAAGAACTTAATTGTTGAGATATTATGTACAAGTGGCAATTTGGAGTAATCCAAAATAGACATATTTTAGATTCATTGATAAAATTGAGTTTGTGTTTCAAATGGAATTTATTAAATCAGATAAACCAGAAATAATGACAATAAAAGAAAAAAGTTTTTTAGTCTATCGAAGAATTCTATAGTTGCAAAAATCGTATTTTAGAATTGGCTAAACTACGTCAAAGCCCTAAAACGAGACACCTTAAGGAAACTACTGAACCTTTAAATTGACTTTTTTGAACTCTTTTTTTTTTTCTTTACTAAAAAAAAACTTATTTGAGTGAATTGACTTGTTCAATCTCGACGATTGAATATAAATAGGTTATTATGAGTTCGAGCAAGCCGCTATGGTGAAATCGGTAGACACGCTGCTCTTAGGAAGCAGTGCTAGAGCATCTCGGTTCGAGTCCGAGTGGCGGCATGCCATCTTCTAAAAGATATCAAATATCAAATAGATCCTATAATAAAATTAAATTAAATTCCCAATTTATATTTCTTAATTAATAATACGGGGGGATTCCCCGTTTTTTCATTTTTATGATATTTTCAACTTTAGAGCATATATTAACTCATATTTCCTTTTCTATTGTTTCAATTGTAATTACAATTCATTTGATAAGCTTATTGGGCAATCAAATTAGAAAACCATATTATTCGTCAGAAAAGGGGATGATAGCTACTTTTTTATGTCTAACAGGATTGTTAATAACTCGTTGGATTGATTCGGGCCATTTTCCACTAAGTGATTTATACGAATCATTAATTTTTCTTTCATGGAGTTTCTCCCTTATTCATATAGTTCCTTATTTCAAAATAAGAAAAAATTATTTAACAACAATAACTGCCTCAAGTACTATTTTTACCCAAGGCTTTGCTACATCGGGTCTTTTAAATGAAATACATAAACCCACAATATTAGTACCCGCTCTACAATCGGAATGGTTAATAATGCACGTAAGTATGATGATATTGAGCTATGCGGCTCTTCTTTGTGGATCATTATTATCAGTAGCACTTCTAGTCATTACATTTAGAAAACTTTTTTATAGTTCTAAAAGTAAGAATTTATTAAAATTAAATGGGTCATTTTCTTTTGGTGAAATCCAATACAAGAATGAAAGCAACAATATTTTTCAAAAAAAAGCTTTTTTTCCTGTTAACAATTATTACAAGGCCCAATTGATTCAACAATTAGATTATTGGAGTTATCGTGTGATTAGCCTAGGATTCATCTTTTTAACCATAGGTATTCTTTCAGGAGCAGTATGGGCTAATGAAGCGTGGGGATCATATTGGAGTTGGGATCCAAAGGAAACTTGGGCGTTTATTACTTGGATCGTATT